AAAATTATATTTATTGTGAAAATTATTAGGGATGGTTTAAAAATACTATTCATAAATAGTTTATATWWWTATKTAWWTATAWATWTANATTTAAATATTTAATTTATTATTAAATTAAATAATAAATTAATTTTTTTTTATATTTAATTATATTTTAATAATATATTTTTATTTAAATGATCTGTATTAGGATTATATTGATATTAATTTTTAATATAAATATTATGAAAAAAAATAAGAGAAATTATTAAAAATTTATTAATGTATATTAAATATATAATATAAAAAAAAAAAAAAAAAAATCTATGTGAAAAATTTGTAGATATAATAAAATAATTATGTTTTTGATAATTTATTTTAAATTTGTTTTACATATAAATTTTAGTATGTAATTTTAATTATTTAAATAATAATTAATTAAAATATTAAGTAGTAATTTATATTAAAAATTTAAGAAATTAAGATTTAGCAATATAAAAATTAATAACTAATTTTGTGCCAGCAGTTGCGGTTAAACAAAGGTTAAATTAAATTATTTCAGTTTATAATAAATAAATTTATTATTAAAATAAATATTAAATTATTAGGTAAAATTTTAATTTAATTAAATTTTATGTAATAATTATGATTTAATAAATTTTAATATAAACTAGGATTAGATACCCTATTATTAAAAATTTAATTAATAATACTAAAATAGTAAATAATAATTTATTGAAACTTAAATAATATGGCGGTATTTTAGTTCATTTAGAGGAATCTGTCTAATAATTGATAATCCACGAATAAATTTACTTAATTTATAATTTTGTATATCATTGTTAAAAAAATATTTTTTAGTAAAAATAATATTTTAATTTTTATATAAAAGTTAAATCAGATCAAGATGCAGAATATAATTAAGAATATGATGGATTACAAAAAATATATTTAAATGAATAATTTTATTGTAAGATAAATTTGAAGGTGGATTTAAATGTAATTTTAATTAATTTATTAAAATGATTAATAATTAAAATATGTACATATTGCCCGTCACTTTCATTTAAAAATTGAAATAAGTCGTAACAAAGTAGAGGTACTGGAAAGTGTTTCTAGAAAGAACAAATTAGAGCTTGTATAAAGTATTTCATTTACATTGAAAAGAAATTAAAAATTAATTAATTTGAGGGGTAAAATTAATAATCTATAATTAATAAAAAAAATTTTAATATTAAAAAGAAATAATGGGGGTTTGAGTATTTTTAATAGAAAAAATTAATATTTTTATAGTTAAATATTACTGTAAAGGAATTTATAAATAAGTGAAATTAATTAATAATAAAGTAAATTTAATTTATTGTATCTTGTGTATCAGAGTTTATTAAATAATAATAGTTTGTTTAAATAAATCTCGAATTTAAAAGAGTTAATTAATTATAAAAGTTAATGTTGCATAATTTTTTTTAATAGTTAATTAGAAATGAAATGTTAATCGTTTTTAAATATATCTAGTTTTTTTAGAAAAAAATTTAATTTAAAATTTAAATAATTTTATAATTATTTAATTAATTATAAAAATTTAAAATTTAATATTTTAGGGGATAAGCTTTAAATTAAATTATTATAATTAAATTAATTTAAAATTAAAATTTTTAATATTTATATTGTTTAAAAATTATAATTTATTATAAAAAATTTTAATTAAAAATAAAATTTAAAATAATTTAAATTTTTATAAAAAAATAATTTATAGTTTTATAAAATTAGAAATAATGATAAAATTAGTATAATAAGAATAAAATTAAATTAAAATTTATTTTAAATTAAGTTAAAGGAATTCGGCAAAATTTTATATTCACTTGTTTATCAAAAACATGTCTTTTTGATAATAATTTAAAGTCTAATCTGCCCACTGATATATTATATTAAAGGGCTGCAGTATATTGACTGTACAAAGGTAGCATAATCATTAGTCTTTTAATTGGAGACTTGTATGAAAGATTTGATGAGATATAAACTGTCTCTAATTTATATTTAGAAATTAATTTTTTAGTTAAAAAGCTAAAATAAAATTAAAAGACGAGAAGACCCTATAGAGTTTTATATTTTATTTTTTTAATGTTAAATATATAATTAGATTATATAAAAAAAATAAATTATTGTGTTGGGGTGATAGAAAAATTTAATAAACTTTTTTTTAAAATATACATAAATAAGTGGTTGATTGATCCATTTTTAATGATTAAAAGAAAAAGTTACCTTAGGGATAACAGCGTAATATTTTTTTTTAGTACAAATAAAAAAAAAAGTTTGCGACCTCGATGTTGGATTAAGATAAAATTTAAATGCAAAAGTTTAAAATTTTGATCTGTTCGATCATTAAAATCTTACATGATCTGAGTTCAAACCGGTGTAAGCCAGGTTGGTTTCTATCTTTAATTAATATAATAATATTTTAGTACGAAAGGATCAAATATTTGAAATAATTTTATATAGTTTGAATATTATTAACAAGATAATTATAAACTATTTTGGCAGAAAATTGTAATGATTTTAGAATTCATATATATATATATATATTATATATAAATAGTATATGATATTATTAGATTTATTAAACATTTTTTGGGGCATATTAATTTTAATTATTGGGGTTTTGATTGGGGTTGCTTTTTTGACTTTGTTGGAGCGTAAAGTTTTAGGTTATATTCAGATTCGAAAAGGTCCTAATAAAATAGGATATTTAGGGGTTTTACAACCTTTTTGTGATGCTATTAAATTATTTTCTAAGGAACAAGTTTATCTTAATTATTCTAATTATTTAGTTTATTATTTTTCTCCTATTATAAGTTTTATTTTATCTTTAATGATTTGAATATTAGTTCCTTATTTATTTAATATAATTATATTTAATTTAGGAATTTTATTTTTTTTATGTTGTACTAGAGTTGGGGTATATACTTTAATGGTTGCAGGTTGGTCTTCTAATTCAAATTATTCTTTATTGGGGGGATTGCGGGCAGTAGCACAAACTATTTCTTATGAGGTAAGAATATCTTTAATTATAATATCTAGAATTATTATAATTATAGATTTTAATTTGATAAATTTTTTTAATTATCAGGTTATGATTTGGTTTATTTTTTTAATAATACCTTTAAGATTATGTTTTTTATCTTCAATAATAGCTGAGACTAATCGAACTCCGTTTGATTTTGCTGAGGGTGAGAGTGAATTAGTTTCTGGGTTTAACATTGAATATAGAAGAGGGGGGTTTGCTTTGATTTTTTTATCTGAGTATTCTAGAATTTTATTTATGAGTTTATTGTTTGTTATTTTATATTTAGGGGGTTATAATTTAACATTTTTTTTTTATTTTAAGTTAGTTTTTTTATCTTTTTTTTTTATTTGGGTTCGGGGTACTTTACCACGTTATCGTTATGATAAATTAATATATTTATGTTGGAGGGGGTATTTACCAATTTCTTTAAATTTTTTATTATTTTATATGGGGTTAAAAATATTTTTAGGTTATGGAATAATTTTAGTATAAATTAATAGAATAATAATTCTTTCTTATGTTTTCAAAACAAATGCTTATATACAAGCTCATTAATTGATTAATTATTAAAAATTAAATTATCTCATATTTTATTTAAAATTGGGTTAAAAATAAAATAAGAAAAATATAAAATTGTTAGTAGTTGTCCAGTGATAATGTATGGAGCTTCAACTGATCGTGCTCCAATTCAAGTTAATAAAATAATAATTGTAATTAACGATCAAAATAAGATTTGATTTATGGGATAAAATTGAATACCTTGTATTTTTTTGTTAAATGTAAATGGTAAAATAATTAAAATTAAAATAGATATTACTAATGCAATAACTCCTCCTAATTTATTTGGAATAGATCGTAAAATGGCATAAGCAAATAAAAAATATCATTCGGGTTGAATGTGAATAGGTGTAACTAGGGGATTAGCTGGAATAAAATTATCAGGATCTCCCAATAAATATGGGTTAATTAATGATAATAAAATTAAAATTAAAATTAAAATAATAAATCCAATTAAATCTTTGAAGGTAAAAAATGGATGAAATGGAATTTTATCTAAATTTCTATTAATTCCTAATGGATTATTAGATCCTGTTTGATGTAGAAATAATAAATGAATTATTGTTAATATTATAATAATAAAGGGAAATAGGAAATGAAACGTATAAAATCGGGTTAAAGTAGCGTTATCTACAGCAAATCCCCCCCAAATTCAATTTACTAATATAGTACCTAGATAAGGGATTGCGGAAAGTAAATTTGTAATAACTGTTGCTCCTCAAAATGATATTTGTCCTCAAGGTAAAACATATCCTATAAATGCGGTAGCTATTAATAGAAATAAGATAATAATTCCTACTATTCATGTATATTTTAAATTAAATGATTCATAATAAATTCCTCGTCCAATGTGGAAATAAATACAAATAAAAAAAAAAGATGCTCCATTAGCATGTAAAGTTCGGATTAATCAACCATAATTTACATTTCGACAAATATAATTTACACTATAAAAAGCTATTTCAATATTAGCTGTATAATATATAGTTAAGAATAGTCCTGTAATAATTTGAATTATTAAACATAGAGCTAATAATGATCCGAAATTTCATCATGATGAAATGTTTGAGGGGGAGGGTAAGTCGATAAGGGAATTATTAATAATTTTAATAATAGGGTGTGTTTTTCGTATTGGGTTATATATGTTTATCATTAGTTAATAATTTAAAAATTAGATCGTAATGGTCCAAAAAAAATATTAGTAATTTTTACTACTGCAATAAGGGTAATAAATAAATAAATAATTATTATTAAAGTTAATATATAAGTTTGTTCATTATATAATTTAGAAAGATTAAAATTAAATTCATTATTGAAAAATAAAAATAAATTAAAGAAGTTATTTATTTCATCATTTAATGAAAGATTTATTCAAAATAAGTTATTTTTAAATAAAAATCTAATAATAATTAATATAAATAAATAAAAAATAAATCTTTTATTAAGTGGGGAAATTTTAAATAGTTCGTTTGAAGCAATACTTGAGACATAAATAAATAGAACTAATAATCCTCCTAAAAAAATTAAGAATAAAATATAAGAAAATCAATAAGTATTAATTAATATTCTTGATAAAATACATATAAAAAGGGTTTGAATTAAAAGTATCAATCCCATAGAAAATGGGTGATTTAGGAAAAATATAAAAATTGATGTAAAGATTAGGGAAAGTGATAAAAATATTTTAATAATTTCAAAGAGTAGTTTAAAGTAAAATAATAATTTTGGAGATTATTGATAAAGGTATTTCTTTTTCTTTGATGTTTTTAAAGAATTTTCTTATTTTTGATTTACAAGACCAAGGTTTTTGTTAAACTATAAAAACAAATGATAATAAATATATGATTAGTGGTTTTTTTAATATTTTTATTTGGGAATATGATTTTTGTTTCGAAACATAAACATTTATTAATTGTTTTATTAAGTTTAGAGTTTATAGTGTTAAGAATTTTTTTTTTTTTAATAATATATTTAATAATGTTGGAATATAATATATATATATTAATAGTTTTTTTAGTTTTTTCAGTTTGTGAGGGGGCTTTAGGTCTTTCTATTTTAGTGTCTATAATTCGAACTCATGGGAATGATTATTTTCAAAGATATAATTTAATTTAAATGATAAAGTTTTTATTTATAATTTTATTTATAATTCCTTTATGTTTTAAAATTCGTATATATTGAATGGTTCAATTTATAATAATAATAATAATAATAATATTTATAAATTTAACTTTAAGTGTTATAAATTTTTCAAATTTGAGATATATATTAGGTTGTGATATTATTTCTTATGGTTTAATTTTATTGAGAATTTGAATTAGAGGTTTGATAATTATAGCAAGAGAGGGGTTGTATAAAATAAAATTTTATGATAATTTTTTTTTATTAAATATTATTATTTTATTGATTATATTGTATTTAACTTTTAGAGTAATAAATTTATTTATGTTTTATTTATTTTTTGAGGGTAGTTTAATTCCAACTTTAATGTTAATTATTGGGTGGGGGTATCAACCTGAGCGAATTCAAGCGGGCATATATTTATTATTTTACACTTTATTTGTTTCTTTACCTCTATTAATAGGAATTTTTTTTGTTTATATAAAAATAAGAAGAATAATAATATATTTTATAAAATTTTATGATTATAATATGTTATTATTATATGTTAGAATAGTTATAGCTTTTTTGGTTAAAATACCTATGTATTTTACTCATTTATGATTACCTAAAGCTCACGTTGAGGCTCCTATTTCTGGCTCCATGATTTTAGCTGCTATTATGTTAAAATTAGGGGGTTATGGTTTATTGCGTATTTTAATTATTTTACAAAAAATTAACTTAAAAATGGGATTTGTTTGGGTTGTTATTAGATTAATTGGTGGTTTGTATATTAGATTAAAGTGTTTTTGTCAAGTAGATATAAAATCTTTAATTGCTTATTCATCTGTTGCTCATATAAGTTTAGTAATTGGGGGTATTATAACAATAAATTATTGGGGGTTTTTAGGATCTTATATTTTAATAATTGGTCATGGTTTATGTTCTTCTGGGATGTTTTGCTTATCTAATATTAATTATGAGCGATTGGGAAGACGAAGATTATTTTTAAATAGGGGTATAATAAATTTTATACCTTCAATAAGAATATGATGATTTTTATTTATATCTTCTAATATAGCTGCCCCCCCCTCTTTGAATTTAATAGGTGAAATTAGTTTAATTAATAGTTTAGTAAGATGATCTTGGTTAAGAATAATTATATTGATAATAATTTCTTTTTTTAGAGCTGGTTATAGATTATATTTATATTCTTATACTCAACATGGAAAGTATAATTTAGGGGTTTATAGTTTTTATGGGGGGGTATCTCGAGAATATTTAATGTTAATATTGCATTGATTACCTTTAAATATATTAATTTTAAAGGTTGATTATAGAATAATTTGATTTTACTTAAATAATTTAATTAAAATATTGATTTGTGGTGTCAAAAATATGAGAAATCATTTTAAGTTATTAATAAATATTCTCTTTGTTTTATTAGATTTTTTTTTTTGTTTTTTTTTATGGTTATTAATTTTTTTATAATAATTTATTTTATTATAAATAATTTAGTTTTAATATTAGAGTGGGAGATTATTTCTTTAAATTCAATAAATATTGTTATGTCTATTTTGTTAGATTGGATGTCTTTATTATTTATGATGTTTGTTTCTTTGATTTCTTCTTCTGTTATTTTTTATAGAAAGAGATATATAAGTTCGGATTTAAATTTAAATCGTTTTATTATTTTGGTTTTATTGTTTGTTTTTTCTATGATTTTATTGATTATTAGACCTAATATAATTAGAATTTTTTTAGGTTGGGATGGCTTAGGTTTAGTTTCTTATTGTTTAATTATTTATTATCAAAATATTAAGTCTTATAATGCTGGGATATTAACAGCTTTATCTAATCGAATTGGGGATGTTATAATTTTAATATTAATTTCTTGAATGGTAAATTATGGGAGTTGAAATTATATTTTTTATTTAGATTTTATAAGTAATGATTATTCTATAAGCATTGTTGGTATGTTAGTGATTTTAGCTTCTATAACTAAAAGAGCTCAGATTCCTTTTAGTTCTTGATTACCTGCTGCAATAGCTGCTCCTACACCAGTTTCTGCTTTAGTTCATTCTTCTACTTTGGTTACTGCTGGTGTTTATTTATTGATTCGTTTTAATAGCTTATTAGTTGATATATTTTTTTTTAAATTATTATTATTATTATCTGGGTTAACTATGTTTATAGCTGGTATTTGTGCTAATTATGAGTTTGATTTGAAAAAAATTATTGCTTTATCTACATTAAGACAATTAGGTTTGATAATAAGAATTTTAAGAATGGGTTATGGTGATTTAGCTTTTTTTCATTTATTAACTCACGCTATGTTTAAAGCTTTGTTATTTATATGTGCTGGTGTAATTATTCATATAATAAGAGATAATCAAGATATTCGAATAATGGGGGGTATTAGATTTTATATTCCTTTGACTTCTTTGTGTTTAAATATTTCTAATTTAGCTTTATGTGGTATTCCTTTTTTAGCTGGGTTTTATTCAAAGGATATTATTTTAGAGGTGGTTAGAATAAGAAATTTAAATTTATTTATTTATTATTTATATTATATTTCTACAGGTTTAACTATATTTTATACTTTACGTTTATTTATGTATTTAATAATTAATGATTTTAATTTATTGTCTGTTTATAATTTATATGATGAGGATTTTATTATATTAAAAGGAATATTTTTATTGTTATTTATAAGATTAATTTCTGGTAGATTTTTGAGATGAATAATTTTTTCTTATCCTTATATAATTTATCTTTCTTTTAACATAAAAATAATGGTAATTTATGTGAGTTTGATTGGTGCTTTAATGGGGTTTTTTATTAGAAATATGGGTATTTATTCTATAAATAAATTTTTAATGGGTTATAATTTAAGATTATTTTTGTCTGTTATGTGATTTATACCTGGATTATCTACTTATATAATAAATTATAGTTTTTTAAATTTAGGTCAGGGTTTATTAAAAAATATTGATATAGGTTGAGGGGAGATATATAAGAGACAGGGTATATATAATATTATTAGGGAATATTCTATAATTTTTTATGTTTATCAGATAAATAATTTTAAGATTTTTTTATTTAGATTTGTTTTATGAATAATAATTTTTATTTTTATAATATTATTATAAATTTAAATAGCTTAATTTAGAGTATAATATTGAAGATATTATGGTGATTAATAAATCTTTAAATAAATATATATATATATATATATATATTTATAAAAGTATTATTATCTTTGTTTTTACAATGAAAATGTAATGTTTTTTTTTAAACTATATAAATATAATAAAGAAATATTAATGATTTTATTCACTATAAATTAAGTTAGCAGCTTAATTGTATGTATATTTCTAATTGGAATTTTTATTCAATTTTATCATTAACAGTGATATACCTCTAATTTGGTTTCAATTAATAAATAAGGAGTATTATTACTCTATCTTTTAAGTCGAAATTAAATGCAAATTGCTTCTTATTTTAAGATAAATTGATTTCAATATTTTTTGATTGCAAATCAAATGTTTTATAATAAACTATAATCCTAAATGATTTTATTTATTAGTTAATTCAATTTAATATATTTTGATTTCATTCATGATATAATCCAATTAATAATATAATAATAAAGAAAAAACTAGTTTTATACCATAATAAGAAATTAACTATTTTGAATGTGGGGATTAATGGGAAAATAAGGGCGATTTCAACATCAAAAATTAAAAAAATTATAGTAATTAAGAAGAAATGGAGAGAGAATGGAATTCGAGCTAAGCATTTAGGGTCAAATCCACATTCAAATGGTGAACATTTTTCTCGATCTAATAATGATTTTTTTGAAATAATAAATGAAATAATTATTAATAAATTTGAAATTATTATTATTATTATTGATAGTATTAATAAAATGATAATTATTTATATTAATAAATTATTAAACTTTTTGATTGGAAGTCAAATATACTAAATATATTATATAAATAATTAATTTCCTCATCAATAAATAGAAATATAAAGGAATAATCAAACTACATCTACAAAGTGTCAATATCATGCTGCTGCTTCAAATCCAAAATGATGTGATTTTGAAAAATGATTATTTAAGTGTCGAATAAAGCATGTAAATAAAAAAATTGTTCCGATAATTACATGAAGTCCGTGAAATCCTGTTGCTATAAAAAAAGTTGATCCATAAATTCTGTCTGCGATAGTGAATGGGGCTTCAACATATTCATAGGCTTGTAATATGGTAAAGTAAATTCCTAAAATAACTGTAATAAATAATCTTTGTGATGTTTGGGTGAAATTATTTTCTATTAAAGCATGGTGAGCTCAAGTAACTGTAATTCCTGATGTAATTAAAATAATTGTATTGAGAAGGGGAATTTGAAAAGGATTAAATGGGATAATATTTATAGGGGGTCATATAGCTCCAATTTCAATATTTGGGGATAATCTTCTATGAAAAAATGCTCAAAAAAATGAAATAAAAAAAAAAATTTCTGAGATAATAAATAGGATTATTCCTCATCGTAATCCATTGGATACTAATAAAGTATGTTTTCCCTGATAAGTTCCTTCTCGACAAACATCTCGTCATCATTGGTATATAGTTAATAATACAATTAAGTATCCCAATATAAAAAGATTTATATTAAAGTTGTGAAATCATTTAATTATTCCTGTAACTAAGGTTATAACTCCAATAGCTCCTGTTAATGGTCAAGGACTGTAATCTACTAAATGGTAAGGGTGATTTTGATTTATTGACATTAATTAACTTCTCTAGAATAAAGTGTACTAAGAATAGTAATTACATAAGCTTGAATAATTGCTACAGCAGATTCTAAAATTAGTAATAAAATTTGAATAAAAATTAAAATAATTAATAAATAATTAGATATATTAGTTCCAGTATTTCTTAATAGTGTTAATAATAAATGTCCTGCAATTATATTAGCTGTTAAACGTACTGCTAATGTTCCGGGTCGAATTACATTACTAATTGTTTCAATTAAGACTATAAATGGTATAAGAATAGTTGGAGTTCCTTGGGGGATTATGTGAATAAATATGTGTTGAGTATTATTGAATCAACCATAAATTATAAATCTTAATCATAATGTTAAAGAAATTGATAGTGAGATATTTAGATGGCTAGTTCTTGTAAAAATATATGGGAATAAACCTAAAAAATTATTAAATATTACGAAAAAAAATAATGAAATAAAAATAAATGTTGATCCTTTAAATCTATTGTTTCCTAGTAGGGTTTTAAATTCATTATGGAGTTTATTTGAGATAATATTTCATAATAAAAAATGTCGGTTAGGGATTAATCAGAAAGAGTATGGGATAAATATCAATCCAATAAAAGTTCTAATTCAATTTAAGGGTAAATTAAAAATATTTGTTGATGGGTCAAAAATTGAAAATAAATTATTTATCATTTTCAGATTTGATTTTTAGGTATTAAAATTATTATTTTATTGTTTTTTTTTATTTTATAGTTAAAAATATAAAAATTTATTATTGCAAAAATTAAGAAAATACAAATAAAAAAAATAAAGAAAAAAATTCAGTTAATTGGTATTATTTGGGGGATAAAAGAATATTACTTATGTAATAATTTAAATTTGACATATTTATGTTATTAATTAACTAATTCTTTCATTAGAGATAGTTGCTAGATTATCATAAAATGGTTTAAGAGACCAGTACTTGCTTTCAGTCATCTAATGAATAATTATTAATTCAATTAATGAAGTTTTTAATTGAAATTCTTTCAATTACAATTGGTATAAATCTATGATTAGCTCCACAAATTTCTGAGCATTGACCAAAAAAAAGTCCTGGTCGATTAATAAAAAATCTTGTTTGATTTAATCGGCCGGGGTTAGCATCTACTTTAACTCCTAGAGAGGGGATTGTTCAAGAATGAATTACATCAGTTGCTGTTACTAAAATTCGAATTTGATTATTTATCGGTAAAACTACTCGATTATCTACATCTAAAAGACGAAAATTATTAATGTTTTCATTAGAGTTAATTATATATGAATCAAATTCTACATTGTTAAAATCTGAATATTCATAACTTCAGTATCATTGATGACCAATTGATTTTAGGGTAATTAATGGGTTATTAAGTTCATCAAGTAAGTATAATAATCGAAGGGATGGTAATGCAATAAAGATTAGGGTAATAGCGGGTAAAATAGTTCAAATTAATTCAATTATTTGACCTTCCAATAAAAAACGATTAATATAAGAATTAAAAAATAAGTTAAATATAAGATATCCAACTAAAATTGTAATTATAATTAAAATAACTAATGTATGATCGTGAAAAAAAATAATTTGTTCTATTAATGGTGATGCTCTGTTTTGGTAGTTTAAATTAGATCATGTTGCCATTTCTAAAAAAAGGATAAAACCTTTATAAATGGGGTTTAAATCCATTACATATAATCTGCCATATTAGAAGTTACTTAAAATTGGTAATTCATTATATGAGTGTTCTGATGGGGGAAGATTTTGATATCATTCAATTGAGGTTGGTATATTTAATGGGAAAAGAATAATACGTTGGTTAATTATTGATTCTCAAATGATAATAATAATTATTATTATAGAAATAAGAGAAATATATGAACCAAATGATGAAATAATGTTTCAAGATACAAATCTGTCTGGATAATCTGAATAACGACGAGGTATTCCCGCTAAACCTAAAAAATGTTGGGGAAAGAATGTTAAATTTACTCCAATAAATATAGAAATAAATTGAATTTTTAATATATAGTTATTTATTATTAATCCAGTAAATAATGGGTATCAATGAATAAATCCCCCTATAATAGCAAATACAGCTCCTATAGACAATACATAATGAAAATGAGCTACTACATAGTAAGTATCATGTAAAGTAATATCAATAGAAGAATTAGCTAAAACAACTCCTGTTAATCCACCTACTGTAAATAAAAAAATAAATCCTAAACCTCATAATATAGAAGGTCTATAATTAATTTGTGTTCCGTGTAATGTTGCTAATCAACTAAAAATTTTAATTCCTGTGGGTACAGCAATAATTATAGTTGCTGAGGTAAAATAAGCTCGGGTATCAATATCTATACCTACTGTGAATATATGGTGTGCTCAAACAATAAAACCCAATAACCCGATTGCTATTATAGCATAAATTATCCCTAAACATCCAAATGTTTCTTTTTTTCCTCTTTCTTGGGAGATAATATGTGAAATTATACCAAATCCTGGTAAAATTAAAATATAAACTTCAGGATGACCAAAAAATCAAAATAAGTGTTGATATAAAATAGGATCACCTCCTCCTGCTGGGTCAAAAAAAGAAGTGTTAATATTTCGATCGGTTAATAGTATAGTAATAGCACCTGCTAATACTGGAAGAGAGAGAACTAATAGTAAAGCAGTGATTCCTACAGCTCAAACAAATAATGGTATTTGATCAAATGATATGTTGTTAATTCGTATGTTAATTATTGTTGTGATAAAATTAATAGCTCCTAAAATTGAAGAAATTCCCGCTAGGTGAAGTGAAAAAATTGCTAAATCAACAGATGATCCTCTATGAGCAATATTTGAAGATAGGGGGGGGTATACTGTTCATCCTGTTCCTGCTCCACTTTCTACAATTCTTCTAGAAATTAGTAAAACTAATGATGGGGGTAGAAGTCAAAATCTTATATTGTTTATTCGGGGAAAGGCTATATCTGGAGCTCCTAATATTAGTGGGATTAATCAATTACCAAACCCTCCTATTATAATAGGTATAACTATAAAAAAAATTATAATAAAAGCGTGAGCTGTAACAATTGTATTGTAGATTTGATCATCTCCAATTAATGATCCTGGATTTCCTAATTCAGTTCGAATTAATAAACTTAATGAAGTACCTACTATTCCTGCTCAAATACCAAAAATAAAATATAATGTACCAATATCTTTATGATTTGTTGAAAATAATCATTTTCGCTAATAAAATGGCTGAGTTAAATAAGCGATAAATTGTAAATTTATTAACGAGAAATTTCTCTTTTATTAGTTAGTCTTATATTCAATTATGATATAAAATTGCAAATTTTGAGGTGTAAAAAATTACTAAGGCTTAAAGAGAGTTCTTTATAAATAATTTTGAAGATTATTAGTTTAATTTAACTTAAAACCTTAAAAAAAAAATAAGGTTCTAATAATTATACCTAATAATGAAATAAATCTAAAAATGTTAATAAAAATTATAAAATTATTTTTAATAAAAATTTTATGTCATTTTAATTTAATGGAATAAAATATGAATGATGAATAAATAATTCGAATATAAATAAATAATATAATTAATCTAGAGATTGTAAAAATAAAAGAAATAATAAATAAATTATTATTTAATAAGTAATTAATAATTATTCATTTAGGGAAAAACCCTAAAAATGGGGGTAATCCCCCTAAAGATAAAAAATTAATTAAAATTAAAAATTTAATAGAAAAATTTAAATTTAAGTTAAATAATTGATTTATATAAAAAATATTAATAATATAAAATAAAAAACATATAATAAAGGTAAATAAAGAATATAAAATAAAATATAATATTCATAAATTTTCTCTGATTGATAAAGCTGATAACATTCATCCTAAATTATTGATTGATGAAAAAGCTATTAATTTTCGTAATGATGTTTGATTAAAACTTCTAATAGTTCCAATTAATACATTAAAGATTATTATTAAAAATAAAAATTTTAAATTTATATAATATGACAATAAAATTATGGGGGAAATTTTTTGTCATGTTATTAAAATAAAACAATTTAATCATGATAAACCTTCTATAATGTTTGGGAATCAAAAATGAAATGGGGTAGAACCTATTTTTATTAATAAAGATGAGTTAATAATAATAGAAAAAATATTATCATTAAAGAAATTTTTTATAAATATTAAATTTAATAAAATAGTAAATAAAAAATTAATAGATGCGATAGATTGAGTTAAAAAATATTTTAAGGATGCTTCTGAATTTAGTAAATTGTTGGGGTTTGATATTAGGGGGATAAATCTTAATAAGTTAATTTCTAAACCAATTCAGCATCCTAATCAAGAATTTGAGGAGATAGAAATTAAAGTTCTGAAAAATACAACAAATAAAAAAAATATTTTATTGGAGTTAATTATAAGTAAAATTTAAAATAATTTATGGTTTAGTGAGTTTTACTCATATTATAAAATTATATTTTAGTGTATGATGCACAATAATTTTTGAGATTATAAGATATAGTTTAATTCTATAAAATATAATAAAGGTAAATTTTTACATTATTTATCCTATCAGAATAATCCTTTTATCAGGCACTTTATTTTTAAAAAAAAGGGATTTCCTTTATATTTGGGGTATGAACCCAAAAGCTTATCTTAGCTTATTTTTAA